TTGTGTCAAAGACTAGGAAGACGAATAATCCCTCCTGGAATCTTTTGGTCCTCTCATTTCTTTTATACTTTGGTTTCTATTCTACGCTTATTTATCTCTTAATTGTTAGTATCCAATCGAATAGAAAAATATTGATTCATTCTATGACATTGAAATCTGACAATATTGACATAATCATACCGCTTCCATTTGGATTGAAAAAACAAAGAAATAAAGAAGAGGGGAGTAAACTCAAATAGTCTTCTTCACAGTATACATACTAGGAGTGCGGTACAAGTAATTCAATTCCCGAACTCGGGTAGAAAAAAAAAAAAGGAGGCTTTTCAGAATTTTTTTGATCATCCATAATTACATAATAATAATAGCCAACAAAAATTGGCTTCTTTTTAGAGCTTGGTGTTGATAAATCTGCGTATCTAGAAATTCATTTCGGACAATTGAACCTTCTCAAACTGTTTCTTTTTAAGAACCAAAAATATTTGTGCCAAAATAACAGATGCCAAGAAGAGCAAAAGTCCTTGGACACGTAATGGATCTTGAAGTACTATTTCCGCATCCCCCTGACCAAATCCACCCACATTAGGATTGCTCGTTACTGGTTGATCAAGTTTGATAGATTCTCCCTCTGAAACAAGAAGTTCTGGTCCTGGAGGGATAATATCAACCGCTTGACGTCCATCCGATGCATCCACTATGGTAATTTCGTATCCCCCTTTTTCTTTTCGTATGATTTTGCTTACTATACCCGACGCTGTAGCATTATAAACATTATTGTTACTCTTGCTTCCGTCGGGATAAATCTGACCCCGTCCCCTGTTGCCGCCTACGTATATGGGATATTTTAAGAAGTGCACATCTTTCTTAGTAGCGGGGTCCGGAGAAAGAATAGGAAAGGTGATTTCACTATATTTCTGACCAGGAACAGGACCTATCACAAGAATATTTTTTTTAGTGGGACGATAGCTCTGAAAAGATAGATTGCCTATCTTTTCTTTAATCTCGGGCGAAATACGATCGGGAGGGGCTAATTCAAACCCCTCAGGTAAAATAAGAACAGCCCCTACGTTCAAAGCTCCTTTTTTACCATTAGCAAGAACTTGTTTCAGTTGCAGATCATAAGGAATTCGAACAACTGCTTCAAATACAGTATCAGGAAGTACCGCTTGTGGAACCTCGATATCCACGGGCTTATTGGCTAAATGGCAATTGGCACATACAATACGGCCGGTCGCTTCTCGTGGATTTTCATAACCCTGCTGCGCAAAAATGGGATATGCATTTGAAATGGGTGCCCGGGTTATTATATATATCATGAGCGAGACGGAAATAGATCGAGTAATCTCTTCCTTTATCCAAGAAAAGTTATTTCTAGTTTGCATGGTCCAATCATTGATCCCGAAAATTTCTACAATAAAATTAGATAAGTCCCTAGTATAGTTCCCTATCTATGATTCTGCTATTTACTGAAATAATTTTACTGGAACATTGAAGGAAGCCCCCATATGGGTAGAAAGAATAAGTACAGTTTTGAATAAGTTGCTTATGTACAAAGTAACAAACATTATAATTGAATCGGTCTATCATTTTTCAGTCATTCATTGAATGATAAATCACTACAAGTGACGGAGATACACGATTTAAATAGCGAAAGATCCAATATTTTAAAATTGTATCTAAAATGACTGGAAACGTAGAAACAAGACCTGATATAATTTGATCATTATGAGCAAATCCAAAATCTTTGTAGACAGAGCCAATCATTAGTTCCCAACCGCGTGGCGAATGGAATCCTATACATAAATCAGTTAATAAAAGAATAGAAAAAGCTTTTATTGTGTCGCTTAAGTTATATAGGAATTCTTGAACCCAAGAGTTAAGAATAACAAGTTCTTCATTACCTAGAATAGAATAACCACTTAGAATAACGAAAGATATTATATTTGTCGAGAAATGAAAAACCGTATTCATACGATTATCATTGTGCATCTTGATCAATTGGATCGTTTCTTTGTAGATTCCGCGGTGAGGCTTTGGTAAATGTGTTTCCGGGTATTCCTTTATCATTTCGTCCAAGAGCGAGAGTTCTTCTAATTCTATGAATTTTTTTAGAATACTTTTTTCTTGAATATCATTCAAAAAAATTTCGGAGTGTCTAGTATGCCACCAATTAGTAACCCAAGATTCCAGACTTTTATTAAATGAGAGAGAGATCCACCAAGGCAAAAATACTATAAATGAAAGGTATATAAGGGAAATGGATGCTTTCTTTTTTGCCATTTTTTCGTCTGGGAATTTTTAAATGAACTCACCTCATTTGTCGACTCGATACTACTATATACTACTATTTCTATTTTCTATTTCTTTCTAGTTTCTATTTCTATCAAACATCGGTTCTATTACATTAAAATCTATTACATTAAAAGTTATAGAGCCCATGAATCTATTCCCTATTTTTTATTTGTGATTCAGTAAAGTGGTTATGAATTTAGAAAGAATACAGAAAAACAATACCGAAATACAATAAGAAAGAGTCCACTTCAAATTCGAAAAAAAAAAAAAAAAATTTCGTTTTATGATTGTTCCGTGTTCGTTTGCGTTTAGCTCGAATGAGCGTTCTGAAGAAACTTCAGTTAAGTTATGCTATCGAAAAAAGAGAATTCTTGAGTTTTCGTTTTTTCCCTCTAGCTAAAAAAGCGGGCATTCTTCAGTTTAAGAATAAGAAAGCAGTCATTCTTCAGTTCTTGTTTCAAAATACTTCAATTGGTACACGCAAGAAATAGGCCAATTCGGCAGCTTTTTGCTCAATTTCTCGTAGAGTCAAATTCTCATCAGTACGAGTCAAGGGAATGGACCCCTGGCCTCTGATTTCCATATAAAGGGCACGACGAGCATAAATACCCTCTTTAACTTCTATTCTGATGGACTGAATGTCTTTCATAAGGAATCGGAGGAAGATGCGACGATTTTTTCCAGGAAATCCCCAACGAAAAATACACACTATTCCTTCTTTTATGTCGAATCGATCATAACCACTACCTACATTCCACGAAATTGTGCACCACAAATAGGAACTAATAAAAAGACCTGCGATTCCGTAGAAAGACATCACGATCCCTTGTGGAAAAAAAATGATTTGCTGAGAGGGAACTAAAGATATAAAAGTCCTACCAAAATAACTGGAAGTTCCAACCAATAAAAATCCTAATGAACCTAAAAAAAGGATAAAGGCCCAGCAGAAATTACTCGTTTTTCGAGACCCCGCTATAAGTTCTATCCATATACGGTCTGATCGCCAACTCATACTATACTAGATCTAGTTGCATTTTATTGGAATTTGGGAATAACCAAAAAAAATTGACTTTCATTTTTTTTGTTTCCGAAGTAACCCTCATCAACCAGCACTGTTATGATGTGAACCTTTAGGAGTAGAGTAATTCATCGAATTGCCTAGATCTAAACTAAAATAAGAACATCCCTTTCATATGATTTCTTATAGATATCCACATACATATATTGACTTTACATTTAAGAAATTCATCCCGATACCAATCCATTTGAAAATAGCTCTAATTCAGTTACTCATATATCATGTTTACACATGCATACGAGCTTATGCTCGGAAGAAGCCACACGTTATACCATATTCTACTAAATAGATATCCGTGCTATGATCCACGTAAGTCTTGAAAAAAAAAAAATAGATAAGATTTTGCCCATCTTATTTAAAAAATTTTGTTTTTTTGAACATGAAGAGATAAAGAAACCATTGCAATTGCCGGAAAAACTAAGCCCACTAAAGGCACCAAAATAGAGGGTAGGTTGTTGAGAGTTGTCATAGAATGGGTACCTCGATTTAATATTTGTACCTGTTATTTATTGTTATATTAATCTTTTAACCTGTTATAAAGATATCTTATAATTCATATATAATTATACTATTATACTAAGTATACCTAAGTGAGTATATACACTACTAAAGGGTATATTATATAATGTAAGAGTATATTATGTATATATACTAAGATATAATAAGGAATCTATAATATAAGAGTCTATATACTAATATTTTCTTTAATATATTTAATATATATTAAAGAAAGAAAAAGAAAATATTATAAGTCTATAAAGTATATAATAGACTAGAATATACTAAGTACGTATATATAATATAATTAATGTAAATCAAAAGTGTAAATATGTAAATAAAAAAAAAAGAAGTAAATAAATAGGCTTATTCATCTTTCTACATGCAATATATGTATGATAATTCACGTTTTTTTATTATGTTCTTTTTTTTTTTTATTTTTCATTTTTTTTTTTAGTTTTTCCCTTCGCGAAAAATTCGTTATAATACGATCCGACAAAAGGGATTCTTAGTCAAACTGGGCATTCTTGAGGGATATAGAAAGATGTAGGACCCCCTTGCCCAATTTCACGGAAGAAAGAGATAGAATTCGCTCTTTTTATTTTGTTTGATAGAGATTTCCTGATTAGGAATCAGGGCTCATGATTCTTTTTCCAATTTAATCCTATGTTACCAAAGAAAAATCCATTCTTGGGATTTTGACTTTGCTTCCTACAAACTAAATAACTACTTGGTTACCACAAAACAAATAATCCAATTTTTAATTTTTTAAATGAAATGAAATAATTTATTAAATATGAAATTAAGAATCAAATTAAGGATATAGGGCTCTCCTTGATTTCATTTTTGATTTCATTTTTCGATTCAAAGGAAAGAAAGCATGGAGCTGAAATAACTCACGCAGAACGCCTTTTAAAGGATTACGTGGTACGATTGGATCGAATAAGCCCTTATGGAATAAATATTCAGCCGCTTGTGCAACCCCGGGTACTGTCTTATTCAATGTTTGTTCAATTACTCTTTTACCCGCAAATGCAACGTAGGCTTTTGGTTCGGCAATAATGATATCTCCCAACATACCAAAACTAGCTGTCACTCCACCCGTAGTAGGAGATGAAAGGATTGATACATAGAA